TATAGTATACAACACTATATATGCGCAAATTTTATTTTTTTTTTTAATAAATTATGATTATTTCAGTGTCGTAGACAATATTCACTTTGGTTTAGGGGGTTGACCAGGGAAAAAGACGTGTTGATTAGACTTGTTGAGGGGGTAGGGGGGTTAACCTAAAGGATAGAAGATTTAGTTCATCTTCAAAATGAAAAATATTGATAATATAAGCTCCGGGGCGAAAATATAAAAATATGTTATTGAAAAATCTAGAGGAACTTTTTAATATGTCTTTTAATCATTCAGATAATATACTCATTTCTATTTGGACCTAATAAAACAATTGCATGGTATGTCCAGCTTTAGATCGTATAGAACCAGTCATATTACCGTAATGTTGGTTGACCACACAGAAAAATAAAAAACTACCAAATGTGATCAGACTCAGGCTGAGGGATCATGGGGCAATGTTGTTGACAGCCAACCGCCAGTTGCCCGTTCGATCCAATCGATCTATGAGTTTTCAAGCCGTATCCATAGATTTTAACCAGCTGTTGATGGAGGGATGAATAACACTCTACAATTAGTATCCTCTGGAAAATTAGGACATCGTAGGGAAGTGGGCGGGTTGGTGGTTTCTCAGCACATAGTAAAATCTTCGTTGAGGGCACTAAATGATAGTCGTGTGGCAGATACCTGGATGTACTATAAGCATAATATGTACACCTCGCTTTTCGTACATTAGGGAAGTCTAAGCAAGGGTTAGTTTGACGACCAGAATTTTGGCCTTGGGTGCCAGCGGGGGAGGTGAAAATCCTTCACTCTTGAAAAATTTTATTTTTGAAAATTTTATTATGAAAAAAGAAGGCAGTAGACAATTAACTTTTACCCTATTAAGGGGTAGAGGGAGGTTATATTTATGGGGTAAGTTTAATTTCTGCTAAAAATTTGATTTGGCCCATATTAAGTGGGGTTAATAGGTAAAATATAAGGATTATGTGTTTTATAGTAAATATGTTTGAGGTAGATCTTGGGTAAATGTTGTGGTGTATTTAGGTATACATGATGACCTTTACCTTGAGAGGGGCTTAGTCCTCAGTTTTCGGCTTACAAGGCCGATGTTTTTAGTTAAACTATCATGGTATCATTTTATTAATTTATTTTCAAAAATTCCAATGGCAGGAATAATGACAATAAATAATGAGAAGTATATAATGGAGGAAACTTGTCCGATTTCAATAAATGGTGGTTCTACTGGTTGTCCGCCAATTCATGTTAAAATAATAGTATTGGCTACTAATGTTCAAAATATAATTTGTGTTAAAGGGCGAAATATTATACTGCGCTGTTTAGATGTGTGAAGTATTGGGATTAATATTAGAATTATGATTGATAATAGAAGGGCGATGACACCCCCTAGTTTGTTTGGAATAGATCGTAAGATGGCATAGGCAAATAGGAAGTATCATTCTGGTTGAATATGTGGGGGTGTAATTAAAGGATTTGCTGGTATAAAGTTTTCTGGGTCTCCTAGGAGATTAGGTGAAAATAGAGATAAGAATATAAGTAAAATAAATATAAGTAAGAAGCCAAGAGCGTCTTTATAGGAGAAATATGGGTGGAATGAAATTTTGTCTAAATTTGAGGCTATTCCGGTTGGGTTATTTGATCCTGTTTCATGAAGAAATAGAAGATGAATAATGCTTATGCCGGCAATTAGAAATGGAAATAGGAAGTGAAAGGCAAAGAATCGGGTTAGTGTGGCTTTATCAACTGAGAATCCCCCTCAGATTCATTGTACAAGGGTGTCTCCTATATATGGAATTGCGGAGAGTAAATTAGTAATGACTGTTGCACCTCAGAATGATATTTGTCCTCATGGGAGAACATATCCTACAAAAGCTGTTGCCATAACTAGAAAAAGTAGGATGACCCCGATGTTTCATGTCTCCTTATATATGTATGACCCGTAGTATAAGCCACGACCGATGTGAAGGAAGATGCAGATAAAGAAGAATGAGGCCCCGTTTGCGTGAATATTTCGTATTAATCAGCCGTAATTAACATCACGACAGATATGTGCGACAGATGAAAATGCTGATGATGTATCTGCTGTATAATGTATAGCTAAAAATAAGCCTGTTAAAATTTGTGTAATCAGGCATAGGCCTAGTAGTGAGCCGAAGTTTCATCAATAGGAGATGTTTGAGGGCGTTGGTAAATCAATAAATGAGTTATTAATAATTTTAATTATTGGATGTGTTTTTCGTATAATGTGGGCCATTGTTTTTATAGTTGAATACAACATTGATTTTTCAGGTCAAGGGTTTCAGTTAAACTCTGAATAAGAATAATGTATTTTGGATTTTTAGTTATAGTTGGTATAATAGTTGGTATAGTTGCAGTAGCATCTAATCCTTCTCCGTATTTTGCGGCTTTGGGATTAGTTTTAGCAGCTATTTGCGGTTGTTGTATATTAGTAGATGTTGGTGTTTCTTTTTTATCCTTAGTCTTGCTTTTAATTTATTTAGGTGGTATGTTAGTTGTTTTTGCATATTCTGCTTCTTTAGCTGCTGAGCCGTATCCTGAGGCGTGAGGAAGTATTTCTGTATTATTACACGTGTGTTCATATGTGAGTCTTTTATTTTTTTTAGGTTACTATTTAAGTTTAAGTTTTTCCGCAAATTTTTTCTTTTTTGGTGATGTTGGATTAGATTGTGTTGGATTAGATTATGGGGGGGTTGGTTTAATGTATACTTTTGGTTGGGGGTTTTTAGTGATTTCAGGGTGAGTACTTTTTTTAACTTTATTTGTTGTATTAGAAGTTACTCGTGGTCTATCACGGGGATCTTTACGTGCAGTAAGATATTATAATTATAAGTAATATTGAAATTAGGGAGAGGGTTATATAAGTTTTAATTAATCCTGATTGAGAGTTTGTAATGGCTTTGATAGGGGGCAGAAACTGGGCTGTCACATATTTGGGCCCAGTTTTTTCGTACCATGTTATATCAGTAATGTGGGTTGCAATATTTTGTCCTATTAAGAGGTTTATGTTTGGCATGATGCGATGTATGACTATTGGGTAAAATGCTAGGTTGTTAGAAAAGGAGTGAATATTATGTTTTGTTATAACTATTGACAAGTCTAGGGCTAATAAAAGTCCTATAATTGTCACTACAAGTGCTGTGATTTTAGATATAATGGGTATAGTGAGAAGTTGTTCTTTTATGGGGGATGAAGAGCTAACAATCAATAATCCGGCAATTATGCTTCCTCAGGCTAAACGTGAGATTGGGTTAATTAGTAGTTTGTTGTTTTCATTAATTGGTTGAAGGGTTAGTGATCGTGGGTATTTTATTTGTACATAGTAAATAATTCGAAAGCTATAAATCATTGTAAATGATGTTGCTAAGAGAGTTAGAGTTAAGGCCCACGAGTTAAGGTATGATGTATTTATAGCTTCAATAATAGCGTCTTTAGAAAAAAATCCGGCTAAGAATGGGGTTCCCACTAAAGCTAAGCTTCCAATTGTTAAGCAGGAGGTTGTAATAGGAATTGCGTTTTGTAGTCCTCCTATTTTTCGAATATCCTGTTCATCATTTAAATTATGGATAATTGACCCTGAACAAAGAAATAGTATTGCTTTAAAAAAGGCATGTGTAGAAATATGAAAGAATGCTAATTGCGGTTGATTTAGTCCGATGGTTACTATTATTAAACCTAGCTGACTGGATGTCGAGAATGCAATAATTTTTTTAATATCGTTTTGTGTTAATGCACAGATTGCTGTAAATATTGTAGTTAAGGCGCCTAGACAAAGGCAGGTTGTTAGGGCAAATTTGTTTTGTTCAATTAATGGCTGAAATCGGATTAAAATAAAAATTCCTGCTACGACTATTGTGCTTGAGTGAAGTAATGCTGATACCGGGGTTGGGCCTTCTATGGCTGCTGGGAGTCATGGATGTAGTCCAAATTGTGCAGATTTACCAGTTGCTGCTAGAATAAGTCCAAGTAAGGGTAGTATAGATTCTTTATTATAGGTAGAAAATATTTGTTGTAATTCTCAGGTATTAGTATTTATTGATAGTCAGGCTATACTAATAATTAGCCCAATATCTCCAATTCGGTTATATACAACTGCTTGAATGGCAGCGGTATTAGCATCTGATCGGGCATATCATCATCCAATCAATAAGAATGATATAATTCCCACCCCTTCTCACCCAATGAAGAGCTGAAACATATTATTTGCAGTGATTAAAATAAGTATAGCAAATAAGAATACTAGTAGATACTTAAAAAATCGTAAAATATATGGGTCATGGTGTATATATCAAATTGAAAATTCTAAGATTGATCAAGTTACAAATAAGGCAATTGGCAAGAATACAAGGGAATATTGATCTAGTTTAATACTTGATGTAATATTAAAATTATAAATAAATATTCAGTTAAAGTTGGTTGTTGTAGATTCTAGTCCTGTGTTAATAAAGATTATTATTGGTAAAAGACTAGAAATAAATGCATATTTAACAGAAGATTTTACGAAATATTGTCAGTTTTTCACATCTATAAGAAGAGGAATAATTAATAATGTTAGGGTTAAAATGAATGAGGAGTTAAATAGTAAGATAAGGTCCATTACTTTTACTTGGGGTTGCACCAAGAGTTTTTGGTACCTAAAACCAGTGGATGACTATTATCCTTTAAAAGTTGAGTAGACTATGGAGTTTAACCATAGATAAAGATATTAGCAGTTTCTTTTATTCTTAAATTCTTCTCGGTTTATTGAGAGACTTTAACCCTCATAATTAGAATCACAATCTAATATTTTGTTTAAATTAAATAAACATGTGAAATTACCAGAAATTAGTTCTGGTTTAAAAATTATTAATAATATTGGAATTATATGTAATGATATAAGGCAATGTTCACGAGTATAATTTGGGTTAATTTTATTTAGGTGAGTTGGGGTAGGTCCTCGTTGTGTTATTAGATATATATACAGGGTGTAGGCCGCAGTGGTTAAAGTTCCTAAGCCTGTAAACAAGATTGTTCATTTTGATCAGTTAAATAGTGAAACTATAATAATTAATTCCCCTCATAAGTTTACTGATGGTGGTAGAGCTATATTTGATAAATTTACAAATAGTCATCATGTGGCTATTATTGGAAGAATTGCTTGTATTCCTCGTACTAGTAATAGGGTTCGGCTGTGTGAGCGTTCATAGTTTATATTAGCTAAGCAGAATAGGGCAGACGAGATTAAACCATGTGAAATTATTAGAATAATTGCTCCGGTTAGGCTTCATGGGGTTTGAATAATTGTGGCTGCAATTACAAGTCCTATATGGCTAACTGATGAGTATGCAATAAGTGATTTTAAGTCTGTTTGTCGTATACAAATTAGGCTTGTTATTAATACACCTCATAGAGCTAAAATTATAAATGGATAATATAACTCTTTTTGTGGTGTTAATAATAAAGTAATACGGATAATGCCATATCCTCCTAATTTTAGTAGGACTGCCGCTAAGATTATTGATCCGGCAATGGGTGCTTCAACATGAGCTTTAGGTAATCATAAGTGTACACCGTATAGTGGTATTTTTACCATGAAGGCAATTAAGCATGAAACTCATAGAAATTTATTTGTATACAAAAATAAGTGTGGTAGTTGAGTTATTTCTATTAAGTAAATAGATAAGGATCCTGAATTATTTTGTAGTGCCAATAGGGCAATTAGTAAAGGTATTGATCCGGCTAATGTATAGAAAATGAAGTACGTTCCCGCATTTAGTCGTTCTGATTGATTTCCCCATCGAGTAATAATAATTAGTGTTGGAATTAGTGTTGTTTCAAAGGCAATATAAAATAAAATTAGTTCTGTTGAGGAAAATGCTAAGATAAGTGAAATCTGTAATATTAAGAATATAGAGATATATAGGCGTTGTCGTGTTGGTGGGTTTTCTTTCATGTGTTTTTGGCTTGCGAGAATTATCAGGGGTAGTAGTCAACATGTTAAGATTAATAATGGGGATGAGATAAAATCTAAGCCCATATACTTGTTTGTTTGAGTAGAGATTTCGAATGGTAAATTAAATATAATAAAGCTTACTATGGCAATTAATAGTGAATTTATAATTGTGTGGGTTCAAAGTCATTTTTGATTTGTTCCCCACACTGTTAGGATTAGCATTGCTGTTGGTAATAAAATTTTTAGCATTGTAGTAGATTCAGGTTTTTTAAATGGTCTGTCCCGTGAGTTCGAGTTGCTGCTACTATTAGTGCTAAGCCTGCACTCGCTTCACATGCAGAAAATGTTAATAGGAATATTGGAATAGAAAACATAGATGTAAATAATAGTTGGTTCGATCAAATCGAAATAATAATAAATAATGATAGTATCATTCCCTCTAAGCAAATAAGGGTAGATAAAAAATGGGTTCGGTGAAGTATTAATCCAATTGCGCTTATAATGAAGGCTATTATTAGTGTAAAAATAGTTGGCGACATTAGACACTTTTGGGTTTAAACCAAAATTTATTAAGTCGAAATTAATATTCTTAATTAGATTAAGAGTCTATTCAGCTCAGTCTAATCCTCCTTGAATTCATTCATAAACTAATCCGATTGTTAAAAGAAATAAAATTAATGTAGATAATATTAGTGTGTTAGTTGAATTTAGTTGTATGGCCCAAGGGGTTGGAAGGAGAAGAGCAATTTCTAAGTCAAATAGTAGAAATAAAATGGCTACTAGGAAAAATCGGATAGAAAATGGTAGTCGAGCTGATCCTAGTGGATCAAATCCGCATTCATATGGAGATAATTTTTCGGTATCGGGATTTATTAGGGGAATTCAAAAGCCAATTAAGATTAATAATGTTGATAAAGTAGTGGATAAAACAAATATAAAAGTTACTAAGTTCATTATCTTTTCTTAGGTTTCAGCTAAGATTAAATGATTGGAAGTCATAAGTATTTATTATACTAAAAAGATATGATCCTCATCAGTAGATTGAAACATAAAGGAATAATCAAACAACATCAACAAAATGTCAATATCAGGCGGCTGCCTCAAATCCAAAGTGGTGGTTAGATGTAAAGTGATAGTTAACTTGACGTAATAGGCAGACAGATAAGAATAAGGATCCGATGATAACATGGAGACCATGGAAGCCGGTTGCTACAAAAAATGTTGAGCCATATACGCCATCCGCGATAGTGAATGGGGCTTCGTAATATTCTATTGCTTGAAGAAGGGTAAAATATAGTCCTAACAGAACTGTCATGGATAAAGATTGAATGGTCTCTTTTCGGTCATTTTGTATAATACTGTGATGTGCTCAGGTAACTGTAACACCAGAAGCCAATAATACAGCGGTATTTAATAGTGGTACTTCAAATGGATCTAGTGGGGTGATTCCTGTAGGAGGTCAACATTCACCTAGTTCTGGAGTTGGGGCTAGACTTGAGTTATAAAAGGCTCAGAAGAATCCCAAGAAGAAAAATACTTCTGATGTGATAAATAGAATTATTCCATATCGTAGACCTTTTTGTACCGGTAAGGTGTGGTGGCCCTGAAATGTACCTTCTCGGACAATATCTCGTCATCATTGAATTATAGTTAAAAGTGTAGTTAAAAATCCTAATGTTATTAATGTTATTGATCCAAAGTGAAATCATATTGCTAATCCGGAAGTTAGTAATAGTGCAGCGATTGCCCCTGTTAGTGGTCATGGGCTTGGGTCAACTATGTGATAAGCGTGAGCTTGGTGTGCCATTATGTGTTTTCTTGGAGGTAAAGGCTTAAGAGAAGAATAAATACATAAGCTTGAATTATTGCTACAGCAATTTCTAAAAGAGTTAATAGGAATAGAACTATGGCAGTAAAAATTGCTGTTACTGGTATTAAAGGTAATAATACAAAAACTGCTGTAGAGATTAATTGAATGAGTAAATGTCCGGCTGTTAAGTTTGCAGTAAGTCGAACACCAAGGGCTAATGGTCGAATAAATAAGCTAATTGTCTCAATGATAATTAAAATAGGGATAAGTAGTGTTGGGGTCCCTTCTGGTAACAGGTGGCCTAGTGCGGCTGTTGGTTGATTACGTAATCCAATAAGCACTGTGGCTAGTCAAAATGGGACAGCTAATCCTAAGTTTATTGAAAGTTGAGTTGTGGGGGTAAAAGTATAAGGTAATAAGCCTAATAAATTTATTGTAATTAAAAATACTATTAGGGAAGCTAATGAAAGAGCTCACTTGTGGCCTTTAATGTTTAGTGGTAATATTAATTGCTTTGTAAAAACGGATAAAAATCATGTTTGTAGCGTTGTTAGGCGATTATTAAGTCATCGGTTTGTTGGTGTGGGAAAAAGTAATAAAGGAATAGATATTGCTAGTAAAATTAACGGAATTCCTATTATAGTTGGGCTTATAAATTGGTCAAAGAGGCTTAAGTTCATGGTCAGTATCAGGATTGTGGTTTTACATTTTTAATATTTTGCATATTAGGATCATTATTATATTTAAAATGGTTTGTTTTTGGGATTAAGATGATTAGATATACTAATCAAGATATAAGTAGGATTTCGAGTCATGGGCCTGGGTTTAATTGAGGCATGTCATTAAGGGTGGTTGGAAATCACCGAGTTACAGCTTAAAAGGCTATTGCTTTATCCGTGAAAGCTTCTTAATGTATTCTTGTATTGAGGAAGATCAGTTTTGGAAATGTGCTAGTGGAGTTGTTTCAACTACAATTGGCATAAAGCTGTGGTTTGCTCCGCAAATCTCTGAGCATTGGCCATAAAAGACACCTGGTCGAGTTGCAATAAAAGTTGTTTGGTTTAGTCGACCTGGGATCGCATCTGTTTTAATTCCTATTGATGGCATAGCTCATGAGTGTAGAACATCTTCTGCTGAGATTAATATTCGAATTGGGGATTCTATAGGAACAACTATTCGGTTATCTACTTCTAGAAGACGAAATTCACCAGGGGTTAGGTTTTGGGTGGTTGTTATGTATGAGTCAAAAGTCAGGTCATCATAATTGGTATATTCATAACTTCAGTATCATTGATGGCCAATGGCTTTTACAGTTAAATGAGGGTCATTAATTTCGTCTATTAGGTATAAGATTCGTAGTGAGGGTAAAGCAATTACGATTAAGATGATTGCTGGTATAATGGTTCATACTATTTCAATTTCTTGTGCATCTATGGCATTGGTATTTGTTAATTTAGTTGTTATCATTACTGTAATAATATAAAGGACTAATGTACTAATTAAAAATACGGCTATTAGGGCATGATCGTGGAAATGGAGAAGCTCTTCTATAATTGGTGAGGCTGCGTCTTGAAAACCTAATTGTGAGGGGTGTGCCATTAAAGGTGTACAAGACTTTAACTAGTAATTAACCCTTGACAAGGGTTTGTAATAGTTTTACTAACATCTCGAGAAAGTGGCAGATTGGTTTGTGATTAACTTGAAATTAATCTAAGGGGGTTCAATTCCCTCCTTTCTTATAAGCTAGTTAGCTCGTGATTGAACAAAAGCCGGCTCTTCAAATGTGTGGTAGGGGGGTGGGCAATTGTGAAGTCATTCAATATTTGTAGATGTTAGTTCTGTTGATAGGACTTCTCGTTTAGAGGCAAAAGCTTCTCAGATAATAAATATTATTATAATCACTGCGACAAGGGAGATTAGCGATCCGATAGATGAAACAGTATTTCATAGCGTATATGCATCTGGGTAGTCTGAATAACGTCGTGGTATTCCTGCTAAACCTAAAAAATGTTGTGGAAAAAATGTTAGATTTACTCCAATAAATATTACCCCAAAGTGAATTTTTGATCAGGTTGGATGTAAGGTGTAACCCGAAAATAGTGGAAATCAGTGAACAAATCCGCCCATGATAGCAAATACGGCTCCTATTGATAGGACATAGTGAAAATGAGCTACTACATAATATGTATCATGAAGAACAATATCTAATGATGAATTTGCTAATACAATTCCTGTAAGGCCGCCCACCGTAAATAAAAAAATAAAGCCTAAGGCTCATAACATTGCGGCGTCTCATTTAATAGCCCCGCCGTGTATTGTAGCTAGTCAGCTAAATACTTTTACCCCTGTTGGAATAGCAATAATTATTGTGGCAGATGTGAAATATGCACGTGTGTCTACATTTAAGTCTACTGTAAATATATGGTGTGCTCATACAATAAATCCTAGTAGTCCAATTGATATTATAGCTCATACCATGCCTATATAGCCAAATGGTTCTTTTTTTGCAGAATAGTAAGTTACAATATGGGAAATCATTCCAAATCCTGGTAAAATCAGGATATAAACTTCTGGATGACCAAAGAATCAAAACAGGTGTTGATATAATACTGGATCTCCACCCCCCGCCGGATCAAAAAATGTTGTGTTAAGATTTCGGTCTGTAAGTAGTATTGTAATTCCAGCTGCTAGCACTGGTAGAGATAATAAAAGAAGAACTGCTGTAATTAAGACAGATCAGACAAATAATGGGGTTTGATATTGAGATATAGATGCTGGTTTTATATTAATTGATGTTGTGATAAAATTAATTGCCCCTAGGATTGAAGAGACACCGGCAAGGTGTAGTGAGAAGATTGTCAGGTCCACAGAGGCCCCTGCATGTGCCAGGTTTCCGGCAAGTGGGGGGTAAACAGTTCACCCTGTCCCGGCGCCTGCTTCAACTCCAGAAGAGGCTAACAGGAGAAGGAAGGATGGGGGTAAGAGTCAGAAGCTTATATTATTTATACGGGGAAAGGCCATATCTGGCGCTCCAATTATAAGTGGGACTAATCAATTTCCGAATCCGCCAATTATAACAGGCATAACTATGAAAAAAATTATAACAAATGCGTGTGCAGTTACAATAACATTATAAATTTGATCGTCTCCCAGAAGCGCTCCAGGTTGGCTTAGTTCTGCACGAATTAACAGGCTTAGTGCGGTGCCAACTATTCCGGCCCAGGCACCAAATACTAAATAAAGGGTGCCAATATCTTTATGATTTGTAGAAAATAGTCATCGAGTAATTATCACAGGTAAAATGGCCGAATAGGTGTAGAGTTGTAGCCTCTATTATAAAGGTTTAAATCCTTTTTTTATCAAGCCGCGTGATGTACAGCATATAAAATTGCAAATTTTAAAGAGCGACCTAATTTTCGCCGGGGCTTCTCCCGCTTCCCCCCCCCCCAGCGGGAGAAGCTAAGAAGAGTAGATTAAAGCTTGTTGTTTTGAGCATTTAGCTGTTAACTAAAAATTTGTAGGATAAAGGCCTTCTGATCTAGTAAGGCCTTAGCTTAATTAAAGTATTTGATTTGCATTCATTGGATGTGGGGTAATATCCCGCAGGTCTTTCAAGGATTAGAAGGTTTAAACTTCTACTTAAGGCTTTGAAGGCCTTTAGTCTTGTTATCTTAAATCCTTAGTTTATTATATTTATTATTGTTGGTGTAATTGGGAGCATTAGTGTTGAAAATACAATTATTATTGGTAGGAATATTATATTTTTATTTTTTTGTCGTCAGATAGCATAGATATTTGATAAGTTAGGTGAAGTGGTTAGAGATATTGAGTATGATATTCGAAGATAAAAAAATAAGTTTAGTAGAGATGAGAGTGCAATAATTGTTATGACAGCAATTATATTTTGTTTAGTCAATTCTTGAATAATTAATCATTTAGGCATAAATCCTGTTATTGGTGGTAGGCCGCCTAGAGATATTAGAGTAATTATTATTAATGCTGCTGTTGTAGGGTTTTTAAGTCATGATATGGCTATTTTATTTATTGTAGTTGATAATAAATTTATAAGTATAATAAATATAGTTGTAGTTATTATCATATAAATAATTAAGTTTAGTGTTGTTAAGGTTGGTATAAAAGATAAAACCAGTATTATTCATCCTAAGTGTGCAATTGATGAGTAAGCTATAATTTTCCGAAGTTGGGTTTGATTTAGTCCGCCCCATCCCCCAATGATTGTTGATATAGTAGCTATAATAATAAGTAAGTTGGTATTAAGTTGTATATTAATTTGAATTAGAAGAGTAATTGGTGCAATTTTTTGTCAGGTTGATAAAATTAAGCATGTAAAGAGATTTGACCCTTGTAATACATCAGGGAGTCAGAAATGAAATGGTGCAATTCCTAGTTTTATAGCTAGTGCAATTGTAAGAAGGGTAGATGACATGGGGTGGGATACATTGGTAATTTCTCATTCTCCTATAAATCATGCGTTTGTTGTTGATGAAAACAAAATAAGGGCTGAAGCTAGTGCTTGGATCAGGAAATATTTTGTAGCTGCTTCTGTTGCTCGTGGGTGGTGAGTTTTACTTATTAGTGGAATAATTGCTAGTGTATTAAGCTCCAGGCCTATTCATGCCAGAAATCAGTGATTACTGGTTAAAGTTAATGTTGTTCCTGCTGCTAGACTTGATATAAGGATAGATAATGCATATGGGCTCATTAGTAAAAGAGGGGATTAACCGACATATTTGGGGTATGGGCCCAAAAGCTTTTTTAGCTTATTTTACTTAAAAAATGGTGTAATGGATGCACAAGGGGTTTTGATCCTCTGGGTATAGGTTCGATTCCTTTTTTTTTAAAGATATGAGTGGGTTTGAACCTCTATCTTTTACTCTATCAAAGTAATCCTTATCTTTCGGGCACATATCCTATATTGTTGGATTACCAAATATAAAGATTGGTAATGAAATATGAAGAAGTGTTATTGAAAGAGTTAGTGGTAAAAAGTTTTTTCAAATTAAGTGTATAAGTTGATCATATCGGAATCGTGGATATGATGCTCGAATTCATAAAAATAGAATGGATAAAATTGTTGCTTTCATAATAAGGATAATTGTTGATAGTTCTGGTTGAGATAAGTTATTAGTTGTTCCTAAGAATAAAATTGTTGATAGCGTATTTATTAATAAAATATTAGAGTACTCGGCTAGGAAAAAAAGGGCAAAAGGACCGCCAGCATATTCTACATTAAATCCAGATACTAGTTCGGATTCCCCCTCCGTTAGGTCAAATGGGGCACGGTTTGTTTCAGCAAGTGTAGAAATAAATCACATTGCTGCTATTGGTCAGGCGGGAATTAGGAATCATATAAACTCCTGTGTTAAATTTAAATTAGTTAAGTTGAAGTTTCCGGTTATTAGAATTAGACATAGGATAATTAAGCCTAGTGTTACCTCATACGAGATTGTTTGTGCTACTGCCCGAAGTGCACCAATTAATGCATATTTTGAGTTTGAGGCCCATCCCGAGCCCAAAATAGAATATACAGTTAAGCTTGATAGGGCTAGTAAAAATAGAATAGTTAGGTTTAAATTAGATATGGCGTATGGTATAGGTAGTGGTATTCAGATTGTAAGTGAGATGGTTAATGCTAAAGTTGGTATAAGGAGGAATATGGTTTGTGAGGAGGTAGAGGGGCGTAGAGGTTCTTTGGTGAATAATTTTAGTCCGTCAGCAATGGGTTGAAGAAGTCCGACTGGTCCAACAATATTAGGCCCTTTTCGAAGTTGTATATATCCTAGTACTTTACGTTCTACAAGTGTTAGGAATGCTACAGCTAGTAGTACAGGAATAATATATATTAGTGGATTTAGGAGTTGAGTAAAAAAGTAAGTCATAGCTTAAGAGAGGATTTGAACCTCTGGTAGAAAGATTTTAGATCTTTTGCTATTACCAAACTCTGCCACTCAAGCAAGCCTTTATATTAGGCTGTAGTATTTACAGTCTATTTTAGTTGTTTTCAATAGTTGTTTGTGGGCTTAATATTTCATTGGCCCAACTTTCCCGGCCCTTTCGTACTAGGGGAAGTTAAACATAGATAGAAACTGACCTGGATTGCTCCGGTCTGAACTCAGATCACGTAGGACTTTAATCGTTGAACAAACGAACCTTTAATAGCTGCTGCACCATTTGGGTGTCCTGATCCAACATCGAGGTCGTAAACCTTCTCGTCGATAAGAACTTTTGGAGAAGATTGCGCTGTTATCCCTAGGGTAACTTGGTTCGTTGATCAATTATTGGGTCAATATGTTAGATTTTTTCTATTTTATGAAGTGTCCTTCTTATAATGTCATCTCGGAAGTTTTCTTTTATTCCGTGGTCGCCCCAACCTAAAATTTTTATTAAAATATTGTATAAATTTTTTCGTATAGAATAATAGTTAAACTATATTAAGAAAAATTTAAAGCTCCATAGGGTCTTCTCGTCTTATGATCATATTCCCGCTTCTGCACGGGAAGATTAGTTTCACTGATTAATTTAAAGAGACAGTTAGACTCTCGTCTTGCCATTCATACAGGTCTTTAATTAAAAGACAGGTGATTACGCTACCTTTGCACGGTCATGATACCGCGGCCGTTAAACTAGTGTCACTGGGCAGGCAGGGCCTCTTATACTTTATTTGCAAGAGGTGATGTTTTTGGTAAACAGGCGAAGTCTTTGGTTGCCGAGTTCCTTTTTAAATTTTTAATCTTTCTTGGGTACTCCTGTGTTGGTTTAACGTTTTAAGTTATATATTTCTTGGTTTTTAGTATTTTAACGTTAATTATCAGTGAATTTTTCGTTCTGATATACACATGTACATAGAGATATATTCTTGTTACTAGTTCTAGCATAGGCTCATCTATTAGATAGATTGGCTCAATACGTATAATGAGTTGTGATTTTTTATTGGTATAAGAAGAGTTTATTAAGTCGAGCTATGACGTTTTCATAATTGATGGCTGCTTTTAGGCCAACAGATCTAATTTCTTTATTTAGTATAATCTTTATTCATTATTTAGGTTGTTTCCTTTATTAATAAAGCTGTACCTTTATTAATTAGCTTTAAAATATTATTCGTGTCTTTTTAATGTTAAAAAAATATTTAAAGTTGAATTTAAGTTCATTTCTTGAGCAACCAGCTATCACTAAGCTCGTTAGGCTTTTCACCCCTACTTAAAAGTCATCCCACTTTTTTGCCACAAAGACGGGTTAACACTTATATGTTACTCTTAAGTAGCTCGTTTAGTTTCGGGGGGGCTAACTTTATTCTTTTTGCTAGGTTTTACTTGCTAGACCATTATGCAAAAGGTAGAAGAGGTAATCTTTTCTTTTATTTGTTTAATTATTTATTTCAATTCTTTTTCATATTTCCTTTGCAGTACTTTTTATATCGCTCTATTTTGTTTTTCTTTCACCAATACTAAAGTTTTTAAATGTTTTGGTAGTTTTATTTTTAGGTGTTTAATAATTAGGCTATAATCTTTACTCATCCGGACTTGCCCTATCAAGTATTTTATTAGTGTAAATAATATGCTTTTATTAAGCTACCGGTTGAATCCAAGTTCACCTTCCGGTAAACTTACCGTGTTACGACTTTCCTCTTCTTTCTTTAAAGTTTTTGTTAATTACTTAAGTGTTGTGTTAAAGAGGGTGACGGGCGGTGTGTGCGCGCTCTATAGCCTTTTTAAAAAGAACTCTCTATTTTCTTTTTACTGCTAAATCCTCCTTCAAATTTGTTTCATTAAGTTATTCGTATTTTCTTATAGAAAATGTAGCCCATTTCTTCCCACTTTATATGCTACACCTTGACCTGACGTTTTTATGTTTATCATTTAGCCTACTTGTTTTCTCTTAAGAGGTAAGCTGACGGCGGCGGTATATAGGCTGAATTGCAATAAGTGGTGAGGTTTATTGGGGAGTATCAATTATAGAACAGGCTCCTCTAGGTGGGTGTAGAGCACCGCCAAATCCTTTGAGTTTTAAGCTGTTGCTCGTAGTGCTCTGGCGGAGTATTCAAAGTTTATAGCTAGGCATAGTGGGGTATCTAATCCCAGTTTGTCTCATAGCTGTCGTGGCTTCAATATATTTTTTTAATTAGTCTTACTTTCGTTTTTGGTTTTAGATTTAACTGTTGCGTATAACAGCTTAGTTAATTTTTAAAACTATAATATAAATTTCATTTAACCACCCTTTGGGCCGTGGTGTATTAATTTGGGTTTCTCGTATAACCGCGGTGGCTGGCACGAGATTTACCGACTCTTTAAATTATTACTGGTTCAAGCTTTCGCTTATTTTTCAATGTTTATTACTGCTGGATCCCCTTATGGGTGTGGCATAGCAAGATGTTATGGGCATTCGCCTGATATCAGCTCCTTAGTTTATTCTAATAAGTTTAGGGCATTTTCACTGGGGTGCAGATACTTGCATGTATAAATATAATGGTAATTAATAGTGAGATTAGGACCAAATCTTCATGTCTATAAGATGTATTAAAATCTATCTTAGCATTTTCAGTGCTACACTTTTTACCTAAGCTATATAAAC